ACGCCATTACTCCAATAACAGCCTGACCGTATGAATGAAAACCTCCTGGGAACATTATATCTTGCCACTCCAAAGACACCCTTAATGCCCCACTAAACACAACTCCACGACAACTGATAAAAGACTCTATCAGACAACAAAAAAACCAAAACACAGAAACCACAGACAAGAGTGACCCCCAAGAAGACACAGCATTTCACATAAAATACACCCCAGCATAATCAGAACACCGTCGTGGTATACCAGCAAGTCCTAAAAAATGTTGAGGAAAAAACGTAAAATTAACACCAACAAATATTAAATAAAACTGAACCTTAAGCCAAACAGGATGTAAACTAACTCCAACCATTAGTGGATACCAATAACAAAACCCAGAAAACAACCCAAAAACAGCCCCCATTCTTAACACGTAATGAAAATGTGCAGTCACATAATAAGTGTCATGTAATACCACATCCAAAGAAGAATTAGACAAAACAACCCCAGTAATACCACCCAAAGTAAACAAAAAAACAAATCCCAATGCTCATATTATAGCAGGCTCAAACTTAACCACAGACCCACTAATAGTCCTTAACCAACTAAATACTTTAATTCCAGTTGGAATAGCAATAATTATAGTAGCCCCAGTAAAGTAAGCACGAGTATCTACATCTAAACCAACCGTAAACATATGATGTCCCCACACAACAAAACCCATCACCCCAATACTCATAATAGCATAGATTATCCCTAAATGACCAAAAACAACCTTTTTCCCAGAGTAGTATAGAAGCACATGAGAAACAACCCCAAAAGCAGGAAGAATGATAATATACACCTCTGGATGCCCAAAAAATCAAAACAAATGCATAAAAAGAATTGGATCTCCCCCCCCCGACGGGTCGAAAAATGAAGTATTAAAATTACGATCAGTTAACAATATTGTAATAGCACCAGCCAAAACAGGAAAAGATAATAATACCAAACCTGCAGTACATAAAACAGACCACACGAATAAACTCATACGCTCCAAATATAAGATACCAACACGCATATTTAAAATAGTAACAATAAAATTCAGAGAACCCATAATAGAAGAAGCACCAGCTAAGTGCAAAGAAAAAATCAAAACATCAACACAAACCCTAGAGTGATAAACCTTATTAGACAATGGTGGGTAGATAGTCCACCCAGTACCACACCCACTCTCCACAACTATAGACCACCCAATCAGCAACCCAGAACCCACCAAAAGTCAAAAACTCACATTATTCAAACGAGGGAAAGACATATCTGGTCTCCCCAACATAATTGGCACAAGCCAATTCCCAAAACCACCCATCATAGCAGGTATAACCAAAAAAAAAATCATAATAAATGCATGAGAAGTGACAATTGAATAGTACAATTGATCATCACGCATTACACCACCAGGATGACCCAACTCAACCCGAATTAAAACCCTTAAAGATAACCCTACCAACCCCCATCAAACAGAAGATATTATATAGAGAGTCCCAATATCTTTATGGTTAGTAGAAAATATCCAACGCACTTTATTAAAACAATTAATATTCCTTACCAAAATGAAACCTCTTACACCAATACTACTTCTTCGAGTAATACTCCACCATAGCCTTATAAAATACCTCACTACTACGAGCAATCTGAATAACAACCCACTGTTTAGTTTCATTATCCCTAAAAGAACTCATACAATCTATCCACGCGTCAAAAACAACAAAAGGAAGATTCGCCACAAGACAAGTCAAACTTCAAACCTTTTTAGTCAACCAAACAAAAGCCATTACTGGGCTAGTAACAGAAAAACGAATAACAGAAAAAACTTTACCTCCTAACCAAACAACAGCACTTGTAGAAGCATCAACAGGATCCGACAAAAACCAAACAAACCATACAACCAAAGAATACCTAGTATTTAAAGCTCAAGTAGTCAGACTAAATGTTGACTCCAAAGCAAGTTTAACTGGCCAATAAATGCCAAATTTCAGTAAATAAAACCACCACTTAAAGTACAATCCAACTACAAAATAAGTACCACGAAATATACTATAAAAAACTCAATAAATTTTATCTCCAATAAACACTAAACACCTACGACTCCGATTTCCAAAGCCACTTGAAGCATTAACATTAAAATTGTGATTACCTATAATCCATTCACTAAAAACCTTAGAAGACACAGCCTCCACACAAACAGGCATAAACGAATGATTAACCCCACACAACTCTCTACATTGCCCATAAAAGACACCAGGATACAAAAAACACAAACCAACCTGATTAGTCCGCCCAGGAACTCCATCAGCCTTGATCCTTGCAGAAGGAATAGCCCAAGAGTGTACAACATCATCAGAAGTGATTAACCCACGTATTTGCAACAAACAAGAAACAACACATCGATTATCCACCTCTAACATACGATAACTACCACCCTCAATTGAAGAATCATTAGCTATGTAAGAGTCATACCTATACTGCCTTCTACGAAAATCTTTATACTCATACCTTCAGTACCACTGATGACCAACAACTTTAACAGTAACTTCAGGGATATCAATTTCATCTATTAAGTAAAGCAACTTAATACTTGGCAACCCTAAAGCCAACAAAAGAAGAAATGGTGCCAAAGTTCACACAACCTCCAACCACTGTTTCTCCAAATAAATTCGGCCAGAAAAACTACCTAACAAAACCTTAAATATCCTAAACCTTACAAACCTAAAAACAACTACAAGAATAAGCATCGCATAATCATGCAAACCATACACTTCCCCCCCAAGAACACTAACACCTTCCTGCAACCCAAACTGACCTCAAAAGCTCATTTTCCTTAACACCTTCACTCCAAAATACCCTCCACCATCTCAAATAAAACCCCGATTAACAAAATTACTAAAAACCCAATAAAACCCAAAATCCCACCAATATTCCCCCCTAAACCATCTAACCTCAACCAAAACACAGAAGGCATCATCAAAACAGTCTCAAAGTCAAAAACAACAAAAATAACTATAAGACCAAAGAATCGCAAAGAAAACCCAACACGTGAAGACCCAAATGGATCAAACCCACACTCATAAGGGCTACTCAAATCATATAAACACCTACCATAAAACCTACAAACCCAACCCACAAAAAACACCAACGAAACAAGAGTCAACCCACACAAAACCGCAACTATCATATTCTCCTACTTTCTACACCAGTAAATTTTGGTTTACCACTTTCACTAACAATTTCTCAAAACTAAAATCCAATAATTAAAATCACCTATTAGGGTTGAGTACTTTATACTAAAAGACCTAACTTGCACTTAGGAATAGGGCGACACCCCACAACCCAAATAACAGAAGATTCAGGGTACATATCTGCCTTGAAAACAGAGAACAGGACGTTCAACTCGTCCATCTTCTTACATCCCAGCCAGAGAAGTGGCAGACCAATCTATGGCTTCTAACCACTAGAAAAAGAGGTTCAACTCCTTTTGCTTCTCTACCCACAACCATAGTCAGTTTAGTACAACAAAATACGTCGGATTTTCAAACCGAAAATGCTAAATTAAATGTAACTGACCTACGAAAACTCAAACCCAATTCTTTATCTGTAGATTATTAACAAGAAGTTTACTTGCTATAAGATCAAAAAACATACTATTTGTATGAATAATGATAGAATTAAACACACTATCTTTCATCCCAATTATTATGACTACTCACAACACCACTGATACAGAAACCTCCATCAAATACCTGATCCCACAAGCCCTAAGGTCAAATCTATTCTTGGTTTCGTCTTTTTTGGCACACACCAGAGTTCCATCAAGACCGTTAGCAAGTATTGCTCTATTACTAAAAGTAGGAAGCGCACCTGTTCATACATGATTTCCAACAGTAATAAGCTCAATTAACCTAGTGGCAGGATTCATCATACTTACTTGGCAAAAATTAATACCCCTATCACTATTAACAATTCACGAACTAACATACACGCCCGTAGTTATTGCCTCAGCAATAATAAGAGCCCTATGAGGCAGAATCGCAGGATTAAACCAAACAAACCTCATGACCCTAATATCATTCTCCTCAATCAATCACTTAGGATGACTGTTAATAAGATCAACACTAGACCTAACCTTAACCATTAACTACCTAGGTGCATACACTTTAACGCTTACCCCAATTTACTTGTTTGCACAAATACACATAACAAAAACACACAGCAAATTCATAACATCATTAACAGCCAATAACCATTACCAACTAATATTAACACTAACACTTCTATCAATAGGAGGAATACCACCAATAGCAATATTTGGAGCAAAACTCCCAATCATGATTGCCATCCTAACAAAATCACTCCCAATCACCCTAATACCTCTCATCCTTAGGACCTCAATCAGACTTTACTTCTACCTATCCTTCACCCTGACATTAATACTTACACCTAAAACAGCACCTCAACAACCACTAACAGAAACACCTTTACTGAAAACAGTATACACACTACTATTAGCATCTCAAATCTTATGACTACCACTCATAACAACACACTATATAAGATAAGCTAACTCAAGCTAGTGGGCTCATAACCCAAAAATGATACTAATCTCTTATTATGAATTCATGACCAAATTTAGCCAACAAAGGGGCTTAAGCTAAATCAAAAACTAATAGCCTTCAAAGCTTTAATTGGGTAAATCCAGCCCCTATTTCATAGATAAGAAGAAAGCTAAAGAAAGCAATACGGTTTCGGCCCGTAACCAGAAGTAAACTAAACTTCTCTTCTTTTGCACACTTCGCTCTGATGGAAAGTTAGTTTTAGTTATTAAACTTCATATGGCAACTTATGTTTATTGTGATAAACTTTTGATTTAAATAAATCATTAAAAATGGTTTATTTTACACAAATCTAAAGAAAGAGACTTAAACCTCAAGGCTTATGCCCACAACACCAATGAATTATATTATTTAAGTTAGGAAACTAAGCCATAGAAATAACCAATAAAAGTGACTAATAAGGTGCCAGCAGTCGCGGTTAGACCTTAGCTTTAAGTTAACTACTTCAAACTTACTAGAGGACCACTATTTATAAGATCATAACCGCAAAGATGTAAGTAAAATTTAATCCTCAAGCTCACACCCTAACGGATCTCACAAATGCGCCTCAACAAACCACACCAACGAAACAGGGATTAGATACCCCATTATCGAGTGGCCCAACCAGTAAAACACTAAAAACGAAAGTTTAAAAATTAAAGAGCGTGGCGGTGTTCCACACCATATTAGGGGATCCTGTTGCTTAATTCGATAATCCACGAACATCAAAGCTTTATTAGTAATTACCAGCTTGCGTATGGCCGTTTATGTCTTTGCACCAAAACATTAAAAAAAGGCATCAGAATCGATAATTCCATAATACAGGTGACACACAGCCTATATAAAGCAGCTAATGGGATACAAATAACTATTATTACCCCAAGTAGATTGACATTTCTACACTAAAGGAGGACTTAAAAGTAAGGCCACAACACTACTATGGCCTGAATAAGACATGGAACGCGTACAAATCGCCCGTCACTCCTGCTATTAATCCAGGATAAGTCGTAACATAGTGGGGGCAACGGAAGTTGCCCCTGACCTTCTCGATGGCCGAGACACAGGCATTAAGCTTTTAACTTAACCAACAGTACCAATACTTCGAGAACAAGCCTCCAGAAGCTTCTTAAATGCAGCGGTCTTGTAAACCGCAGAAGGTGAGCACACCCAGAGGCTGAAGCAAGAAAAACAAGCAAAAGTGGCCGAACTTAGGCAAAAGACTGTAAATCTTTCAATGGTCAAAACCCGTTGCATAACTTTTATGATTATTACTTTGATAAACTTAAATTATTTGAAATTACTTACCAGAATTAGTATTACCTAACAACCCTCATTCCAATTAACATTCATGTCTGCAAAGGACGTTACCAATTAACTATAAGAAAAAGTAAACCCCTCTACCTTCTGCATCATGTAATTGCAACATGTAACAATTAACACCTGTTTCCCGAAAAATGGAGAGCTACTATTAACAACAAACCACTCTTAATGTTTCATTATTAAGAAACAGCTACTAGTAGCAGCAAAATACCATACGAGCCATTTGATAGCTGGTTGTTCCTAAAAGATATATAAGTGTCCCGTTACAGAAAAGTTACCTATATACACCACCTGTAATGGAAACTTAAGTGGGGACAAGCCCGTTTAAGTCTGATAGAAGTGAATTTAAAGTTAGTATTCAGGAAAAAGGCCTAAAAACAGCCAAAAATACCGTTAAAGGGAATGAACAACCATAAAAACCTTATACCAAATAAATCAACTCCTCACTAACTAAGGAACCTTATAAAATAATATTAATTTGTAATGAACCGGCAATTATTAGTATCACAAAATCATGTAACACAGTAAGAACAACAATAAAACAATACTTCAACAAAACTACCGTTAATAATCAAATCGTGAGTAATGAACTCGGCAAATAATCTCTCTGCCTGTTTACCAAAAACATCGTCTTCTGAGCTCACACCATATAGAAGATACCGCCTGCCCAATGACACAGTTAAATGGCCGCGTTAGCGTGAGCGTGCTAAGGTAGCGTAATAATTAGCTTCCTAATTAGGAGCCAGTGAATGGCAAGACAAGGAGAAACTCTATCGCTTACGTTTAGAAAATTTTCCAATTAAGTGAAAAGGCTTAAGTAAAAGAGAAAGACAAAAAGACCCCGCGGAACTTCCTGAACTTTACCTCCATATACAGAATATTAAAGCTAGCCAGGTTGGTTGGGGCAACCATGGAACAACTTCAACTTCCAACTTATACAGTAAACTATATAAAACTCGATACGGACCACAATCGCAGTTACCCCGGGGATAACAGCGTAATCCAGTTTAAGAGTACGCATCAAAAGCTGGGTTTGCGACCTCGATGTTGGCTTAGGGAATGCAACTTGGCGCAACCGCTAAGTCACCTGCCAGTCTGTTCGACTGCAAACACCCTACATGAGCTGAGTTAAGACCGGCGAGAGCTAGGTTGGACTCTATCTTCTCCAATAAAATAGTCTCTTTGTTGTACGAAAGGACCCAAAGAGCCACATTAACAAGTGCCATTTAAATCCTACTAATAAATAGCCTATTACTAACAATAGACACAACTTGCAAGTTAGTATAATATCAATACCCTTAACTTAGAATTAAAAACAAAAGATAATCTTTACTTGCTACAGGGTAAAAGCTTTACATATAGCAACTAACTGTTAACTAGTAGACAGCGACATTTCGCTTACCCTACACAAAAAGTAGTTTAAAGGAAAACGAAGGCCTTGGGAGCCTTAGATTTATTCGCCTGTTAACTTTTTGAGTGTTAAATTTAAAGTCTGAGCCATTCCGTAAATCGAACCCCATAATAAACTTAATAAACAATCTAATTTATGACCTACCAGCCCCTGTAAACCTATCAATTTTATGGAATAGGGGATCTCTATTGGGTTTATGTCTAATAATTCAGATTTTGACCGGAATTTTTTTGGCAATTCATTACAGCCCGAATACAGAATATGCCTTCTACTCCGTAGTACATATTATGCGAGATGTAAATTTCGGATGAATCTTACGAAACACACATATAACGGGGGCATCGTTATTTTTTATATGTGTGTACACACACATCGGCCGAGGCATTTACTACGGTTCCTACTTACGTTCAATGGTATGAACCTCTGGAACAAGACTTCTACTGTCCTTAATGGCAACAGCCTTTCTAGGGTACGTACTTCCATGGGGACAAATATCATATTGAGGAGCAACAGTAATCACTAATCTACTATCAGCCATCCCAAAATTAGGGGACTCCCTGGTAAGATGAGTTTGAGGCGGTTTTACTGTTTCGAATTCCACACTGAACCGATTCTTCGTCTTTCACTTTATCCTCCCATTTATAATGTTGGCTTTGACAGCTATGCATCTAGCATTTTTACATGATAATGGATCCAACAATCCGTTAGGACTAAGAAGAGGTATAAATATTATCCCATTCCATCCATTTTTCATGTTAAAAGATATAGTGGGATTTGTGGTCTTACTAGCATGTACTACATTTGTTTCTCTATTATGCCCACTTTTAGTCTCTGACCCACAAAACTTTATCAAAGCTAATCCCATATCAACACCAACCCATATTCAACCGGAATGATACTTCTTATTTGCGTATGCTATTTTACGGGCTATCCCCAACAAGCTAGGAGGAGTTCTAGCTATAACATTAGCAATTACAGTGCTGTACATAATACCAACCCTACATCGTAACATTATAACGGGGATAAGATTTTACCCAGCAAGTCAAATCATATTTTGGATTTTTCTAAACTCTTTCTTTATCCTTACATGGTTAGGGAGAGCACCAACAGAGACACCATTCACAGAAATCAGACAACTAGCAACACTAATTTACTTTTTTCTAATTATCTCCATTCCCGCACTAGGAAAACCATGAGATACAGTAATCTTCCAAAATGACCCACATATCAATGCTACAAACAAGACAGAGTAGCTTACCTTATACAAAGCATAACACTGAAAATGTTAAGACAGTTCATTAACTCTCTTTCACTATTCATCAACTAAAAAATCTTTTTATAAAGGTTAAGGTAAAAAAAATATAAAAAAAACAACCACTAGACCAAATCGCACAAGAACCAAAATACTAATTCGCTCTAGAACCCAAACCCACACCCTTAACACACTAAACCTACTAAATACATCATTTAGTGCTTCAACCCACCCTAACTCAAGAACTCGAACCAACTTTACCCTACTCTCAAGTCAAAACCTGGGTACATAACTAAACAAGTGTTTTAAAAACCACATACTCCTAAGAAACAAAAAAAATTTTCTTAGCCTATAACTCACGCTATAGTTCTTATTAATTCCACCAACCGCAAATCAACAGATAGTGGACACAACACCACTAACCCTCGTTATTAAAAATAAAATAATCTTTGAGCTAAACCTGGTAATAAAAACATCACACGACTCAACCAAGATCCTTTGTCTAAAATACCCAAAAAAGACCCTATACACCGCCAATAGGTAAATTGACACTATAGATCAACTACCACGACCCATAGACCTAGAATAACACCCTCCACAAGACCCAAACACAACCCACAATAAAACTCACGTTGAATAAAAACACCTCACCACAGCTCCCACCACTAGAATCAAAGGTTCAAAGACACCCCCAAATGTCAAAATAGACCTTTCCAAGATAGCATGTTTAGAATAAAACCCACCTAAGTAAGGTAACCCACAAAGAGACCTAAACCCAACTACTGAACAAGAAGTAAGCACAGGTGAAGAACTCGCCCACCCAACCCCACACAACTGGCGAGTATCTTGCAAATAAAACCCACTATAGTGAATATAGAACCCGACACACAAAAATAGCAAAGACTTAAAGGCAGCATGCCTAAGTATGTGAAAAACCCTAAACACAGGGTACCCTAGACCTAAAACATAAACCATAAACCCCAAATGCCTCAAAGTAGATAAAGCAACTAACTTTTTAATGTCGAACTCGAAACAAGACATAAAACTAGCCATTAACAACGTCAAACACCCAATCTTTCTTAAAACAAGTAACAACCCCTCAACAACACTTAAAAGTGGGTAATACCGAAACAATAGATAAACCCCAGCAACAACCAAAGTAGAAGAGTGAACCAAAGCAGAAATAGGTGTAGGAGCTGCTATTGCAGCAGGCAACCACACAGAAAACGGGAATTGCGCCCTTTTAGTTATAGAAGCTACCACTAATGATACCCTCATCATTCTTACTAACTCATTAACCTTTAATCTGCCTGTACCATCACCACTACCACCCCAACCCACTAACTCTAATCTTAAGCCAACAGAAAGCAACAAAAAGACATCTCCCACACGATTAACTAACACAGTTATTATTCCAGCACTCACACATCTTTTACCTTGGTAGTGAATCACTAATAAAAAAGAAATAACCCCCAAAAGATCCCAACCAACCAACAAAAACACTAAATAGGGGATAAAAATTAAGACATTTATTACCAAAACAAAAGATACAGTTAAGTAAGAAAAACTATTAATACACTTATCTCCCTCCATGTAACCAACCCTAAAAATAAACACGCAACCACCAATCAGACACACCAAAGAAGAGAAAAGAACTCTAAATAAGTCAAATACAACCAATACTATACAACAAAGTCCTAATAGGCTAAAAAACTCTCACTCGATAATCATCAAATCGGAATTTCCTAATACCAATCGTCCAAATACTATAACCATTAAAACAAGCCTTATTACTAGAAAAAAAACCCCTCACCTTAAAAGCCTAGTAGAATGGTAATAACCCACTTCCGAATTAACTCTATTTCTCACCATTACTTCAGTTCTCTCACCTTTTTTGACCGCTGTACTACTCATACTTGATACGCAGCAAAGGGCTACCTTACACCCATCTCTAGGACCACAACCCAGTATCTTCTCATTCATTAGACTACTTTGCATTCTCTATCTACCCTATCTATCGTTCTTTTATTTTAACCACCCACACCCCAAGCACTATCTTCCTGCCCATTGTAAAATTTTTGTTTAAAAAGTTACAACACTTAAATTTGCAAACTAAACTTTTTAATTTACCAAATGGATGGCTGAAGGCTAGTGTAACTTACCTGCACATATAAATTTGAATTATACAGTGGAAATAATATCCCACCTTCATACATAAACCAAACCCTGTAGTATACGAACTCTTAATACGATAAACTGCAACTTTATTAAAGCTATTAAGCCGGGGTTTATACCTAGTGTCACGCCAGCATGAAAGGGTTACCTTGATGAAGTAAAATATAAGAATTTTTCTTTGACACTTTTAACCGTATGGGCTATTAACTTACCTTATAGATGATAGTATAACACCAAATACTTTTTGTTTACACCAAAAAACTGGCAACCGCCTCATCTATGTACTTGTAGCTTTTACAAGGGGAATGGCAGAAAAGTGCCTTAGCCCTAAGACCTAACAATGAGGCAACTGCCTCTTCCCCCACAACTACTAAGATACTAATTTCAATTACTCAACTAATACCTAACTTATTATTTAGCATCATCGCTATGACTTTTTTAACCCTATTAGAACGAAAATCTCTAGCCTTCATGCAACTTCGCAAAGGGCCAAATAAATCCGCAATAGCCGGATTAGCTCAGCCTATAGCAGATGCTTTAAAGCTTGTAACAAAAACCATAATAACACCAAAAACATCAAACACAATTTTAACCTACTTAGCCCCTATTACTTCCTTTACTTTATCGCTCACCGTATGGTATTTGTACCCTACTTCTCATCTAGTAGACCATAAGTCACTCGGCTTACTTTTACTTATTTGTATTCTAGCGACAAAGTCCTATAGGGTCATTCTAGCAGGATGAGGTACCAACTCAAAGTATGCCCTAATCGGGGCTATACGAATTATAGCACAAAGAATTTCCTATGAAGTTCCTATAATCTTAACATTAATTTTCTTTAGGGTTATCAGACATACCTTAGATTTAGCAGCCATAAACGAAAAATCGCACTTAACCTTCAAATGAAGACTTATAATCCCAATGACTATAGTGTGATTAACAATCATATTGGCAGAGACTAACCGAACCCCATTTGATTTTTCAGAAGGAGAATCAGAGTTAGTCTCAGGGTTTAATGTAGAATACTCTGGAACGAAGTTTACTGCACTTATCATAGGAGAATATTTAGACATTCTCTTCATAAGACTCCTTTCAAGTGTCTTGCTAGCAAATTCCCTTATGCTATCCTTCCCCATTACCTCACTATTTCTACTAATTCGTGGTAGAGCACCACGATACCGATACGACCTAATAATAAACACAGCATGAAAAGTTCTAATTCCTACAACATTGAGTTTCATTTTAATAATCACCGTAATTTTGTTTGCCTTAAGTTAGTAAACCACCTTTAGGAATATAACAATAATGCTGAGAGTATTCACCTGTACAATTGCCTTCCAAGCACATAAGTCCTCAAAGGGTCAGCATACCATAACTTTGTACTTCTTTATTTCTGCTACAGCAATACTTTTATTTGACAGAAGACTCACGCCACACCCGCTAATTTTAACAATCAAAGTTATCTCTTTAAGCACTTGTCTCTGTATAACACTATCCACTTTCTCATTATGATATGCCTACATACTCTTTATAGTACTAGTAGGTGGAGTGTTAATTTTGTTTACATATACCTCCTCCCTATCCCCTAACGCCATTTTCCACCTAAAGCCACAAACAAGTCAACTAGCATACAACTTATTCTTAAGCATCTTTTCCGCATTACTCCTAACCCCAACTCCAATAATTATCAATACACACAACCAATACCAACACCCAAATGACCTGATTCTTTTCTTTTTTTCAGAAAATAGAAGATTTTTACTTTTTATGGCATGCACTCTAGCGCTGTCAATAACAGTAGTGACAACTATCCTAAAGAACAACAAAAAAGCTATACGACCATCCTAGATCCATTTCATCAACTAAAAAATATCATAATATAACACTATACGCACCTTAAGGCAAATGGTAACCCAACCAAAAAGAAGGTAATAGGTAAACAAACAATTCTATTTACATAAACCCTTGAAACCACAAACGATGATGGGTAAACCCAAAAAGGATAACTTCCAACTTGTGTACCACAGTAAAAAAATCACGAATATGCACAAGACAAAACTCTTGACACCCCAATAAGAGCACCAAAAATTAACGAATATCTTATTAAAGAGATGTACAAAATAACCTCCCCACAAAAGTTTAATGACAATGGCACTCCTGCATTAAATCCGCATATAGCAACTAACCAAAAGTTAACACCAAACAAACTACCAACCCCACCACGGATCACAAATAACATTCGTGATCCGTACAATTTACTTAAACTTCTAGCTAGAAAAAATATTCCACACGAACTCAACCCGTGAGCCACCATCAAAAAAAGCCCACCCCTTAACCTTAAATATCTACCACACATCACCCCCCTTACTACCAAACTTATATGTCTAATAGAAGAATAAGCGATTAGGCTTTTAATGTCAATCTGAGTACAACAAACCATACTGGCAAAAACACCCCCCAAAATACACAAACAAATTACACAATTAAAAACAACACCACCAAAAATGGGTAAATATCACCTAAAACGAATTAAGCCATACCCACCCAATTTTAATAGCACACCAGATAAAAGCATTGACCCACCAACTGGAGCTTCAGCGTGAGCTTTAGGTAATCACAAGTGTACACCATACACAGGAGACTTTACAAAAAAAGCTATACTTATTCTAAAGAACTCCAAAAACCCAACCTGTACATTATCATTACTATAACAAAAGAAAACAAATCTGCTAGTACCATAAAAAGCAAAAAGTTTCATAATATAAACCAACAAAGGTAACGACGCTGAAACCATATAAAGCACTATATGCTTACCAGCCTGCATACGTTCTGGTTGATAACCTCAACAACAAACGATAAATAAAGTAGGAATTAATCTACCCTCGAAAAAAACATAAAACGCAATAGCAGAATCAACAGTAAAACAAAGTACTAAAACGACCGCTAATCCTATACCTAAACATAAAAATCTCCACCCCACATCTTTACGAAATATATCATCTAAGCTAGCAACTAACCTCAAACTAACTACAATAACCAACAACCAAACAAGCCTACAAGAAACTTCATCATAACAAAATTTCTCCCCAAAATCACAATTATTCACCCTAATACTACTATAAACCCTAAAAGACACTCCTACTGCACTTACCATAAAACCCCAAATAACAATTATTCAACTTAATCGCCTTCCAAAACCCAAAAAGTACCTTACTAAAATCACTATAACTATGAACCCTATTAAAAATAGCACAGAAAGCATATTTACCTATATAGTAGCAAGCACCACTCTCATGATATGATCATTGCCAACCCTTTTAACAAGCATCACCATTAAAGATAAAGATACACATACTACACAAACTTCTAAACATAAAAAAACCAACCCGAAACCAACCAATATTTGTATACCACCCCAAAAAACGAAAAAACAATAAAACATAGTAAGTCCAAGAATTTCAAACCCAAGTAAAACCCCTAAAAGCCTGTGGCGTTGAAACACAACACAAACCAAACCTAATAAAAGTATAAAACAACAAACAAAACCATCCACTCTACTCAACTTCTGAGTCACCTTTAGATTTTTCCTTAATCACTTTTTCTTTTTTACTCTTCTTTTTACTTACTTTCTTACTAACCTCTACCGCACTATCAAGGTCAACTTTTTCAACAGTAATTCCCTTCTTCTTAAGAGTATTTTTAACCCCCCCAACTTTACTCTTAAGAGTTTTCTTATTTTTCTTAGTATTTTCGGCGTCCCCACTTGCCTCGTCGTCAATAACAGAATTAAGTCCAAATTCTTCTTTTTTCAAGGCACTTACCCTTTTCTCAAGACCATACTCTTCTTCCTTTAGTTTATCCACTCTTTTCAGGAGTTCGAGTATCTGTGACTTTAACTCATCCACCTTATCGCTAAAGTCAGATTCCTCTTTTTTTAAGGTCTCGATCCTCTTAAGGAGCTCAAGTTGCTCCTTTTTTTTCTCGAGTTTAAACTCCTCCATTTTTAATTTATCTAATTTCTTTTCAAATTCGAACTCTTCTTTTTTTAGTTTTTCTACTTTTTTGTTGAGTTCAAACCCTTCTTTCTTTTTTTCAAGTTCAATTTCTATTATCTTTAGCTCATTCGCCTTTTTGTTTAATTGAGATTTTTCCTCTCTTAATTTTTCAATTATTTTATTCTTTTCACGCTTATCCTCAAAAACTTCACTCAAAACCAAAATGCCAGTGATAAACCCTCAAAACATAGACCCAATAAAAACAAAAATCAACAAAGTAATAATTGGGTAGTCTTTCAGACAAGAATCAAATCATCTAACTAGGTCTCATAATGCGTGTATAAGCACAAGAGAGTGCTGCCTTTAAAAGTACAGCTTTTTAAGGTTGACAACCTTACGTCTTTAGGTTTCAAGACTAACCCTCTATAAACACACACTAAACTACTATAAACCGTTTACGACTTTCACCCAAAAAGTCGATTACTAAAAACTTTATCTTTACCTAATGGAATCGCTGTATAATACACCATAACCCCATTACCTCACCAAACCTTAACGACAATAGAAATAATTATTACCAACATAAAAAAAGAAACCAGTACCCAAGAAATAGGTCTAAGTTGAGGCACAAAGTAACACTACTTCCTAGCACTAGAAAAACATAATTTTTCATTCAGTTTACTTTAATTATTGTACCCACAATCAGGATGATCAGACCTATACAACCTAACCAAAAGGGTAAAAACATAGGATTGTAACCTACACACAAAAAATTCAAACAACACATAACCACCCACAATTAATCTACCCGCACCAATCATCCTATCACCCATCAACCTCAAAACCAAATGACCCATTGTCATGTTAGCGACTAAACGAACCGACAAAGTAATTGGCCGAATCAATAACCTAACTGTCTCAATCAAAATCATAATTGGGCATAAAATTCAAGGGGTCCCAATAGGCAACAAATGCCCTAAAGATTTTTTAAAACTTAAAAAAAAACCACTTATAACAGACCAAAACCACCAAACCAAACCAAAAAATACTCCAACAGACAACTGACTAGTCAACCTAAAACTCCCAGGCACCATTCCTCTAAAATTTAAACAAAGGATAGTAATGAAAATAGCCACATAACCAATACTAAAACCTCCAAAACGATTACCACTACAATCCTCTACAATCCTAAACACCACAGATAACACTCGAGCTAAAACCAACGAAACCCCAGACTCCGCCACTCAAAACTTTAATTCATATGGGCAAAAAACTAACCTTCCAATCAAAATCCTAAAATACCTACAACTTGCTTGAAAAACCTCTATACCACTATCCCTATAATAATCCAAAGAAGAAAAAATATCCACCAACATTCCACACAACCCATCAATACATACTCCTCACCTTAATACCTATTGACCACCCCATCAATAAACACACAAAAATAAAAAAATTCAAACAACATCTACAAAATGCCAATACCAAACCCTAACTTCTAATCCCAAATGCCGCTCACTAGAAAACTCAAAATTAAAGCAACGCCATAAACACACTACTAACATCACATTCCCAACAATAACATGTACCCCGTGAAACCCCGTTATCACATAAAACAAAGAACCATAGACACCATCAGCAATAGTAAAAGAGCATTCAAAATATTCAAAAACTTGTAGCACTGTAAAATACAACCCCAAAATAATAGTAAAACACAAACCAAATAAAACTTCATCACGATTTCCAGCCACTAACGCATGATGAGCCCAGGTGACCCTAACCCCAGAACCTAATAACACAGACGTATTCAACAAAGGAACTCTAAAGGGGTTCAAAGAGACAATCCCCACAGGAGGCCAAACTGCACCACCCTCAATCCCAGGGACTAATCTAGACCTAAAAAATGCCCAAAAAAACCTAAAAAAAAACATAACCTCAGATAAAATAAACAAAGCCATCCCCAAACGAATATTCTTAGCTACAAAACTAGTATGTCAACCTTGATCCCTCTCACGAATAACATCTCGTCATCACTGAAACAAAACCAAAACCAACAACCTAACAGAACAAATTATAAAGTGCAAAGAACCACCAGAAATTCAATCTACAAACCCAACAACCACACAAACAGCTCTAACAGAACAAAGAATAGGCCAAGGACTTACTTCAACTAAATGAAAAGGACTACGGATTCGAATCTCCTACAACCTTTTCCTTAATCACCAACTCATCGTCCAACCTTGTCGTAACCTCGTTAC